AATTATTTCGGTGTATTCTTTCCAATCCACTTTTTCTCTGATTTCGTTGGAAATCATATAAAGACAATTCCTATTTGATATAGCTATTTGTGCCAGTATTTTACGATTAAGAAGCAACTGCCTCTTATATAAATCATGTATTAATTTACTATAACTATAGGATACTCCCTTTTCTCGAATTACTGCGTTTATCCGAGTGATCCACAAACGACGAAAATTTCTCTTTTGCTTATCCCTATCCCGACGAGCCGAAACCAAAGCTCTTATTTTCTGTTGAGTAATTGTTCGAGTAAGTCTTGAATGAGACCCTCGAAAACTTGATGCAAATAAACGAATTTTTGTTCTACGTTTTCGGGCTATATATCCGCGTTTAACTCTAGTCATTGAATAAATAAAATTTTGACAAATAACTAATTGATTTTTTTCTTTCAGTTATTATTTTTCCCGTCTTGGCCTATTAATAACTAATAACCAAACGGATTTTTCCAATGTATAAAATCAAAATTCCAATGGCTTTGGCTACTATAACCTTCCCGACCACGATTTTTTGGTATTTTACTGCGAAATATGAAAGAAATAGGAAAATTTCTTTTGCTAGGTGTCAAAAATCTAGTCAAAAAAAAGAAATAGAAATTAAATCAATAAATAAATAAATAGTGGGTTTCCTCGTTTCTATGGTTACTTCTTAAACGGCGAGGTCTTCTCTATACACCGGAGCCTTTGGCTTCATTTAATATTTCATCAATGTTATTGGTAACTTGTATAGTTCACACCACACTCTTTGGCTCTACCCACGAATTATCCAGTAATAGGTCTTTCACAAAGAGACCCACCTATACAGTAACGGTATTTAATTATGAAAGTTTGCTGGGTAGCTGACCCTCGTACTCCGTTCTTGACCGAGCGATAACTTCATTTTTCTGTTTTTTTTTTTGAATTTCAATAAGATTTTTCCGCTTAATGGATAACCATTTGCTACCAATGGAGAATTGTTTCTCATCTTAAATTCAGGTGATTGGATTTGCACCAATGGAAACCATAAACTTTCTACACAATAGAAGGATAGATTTGCTTATTTTTAGATAGTGAATGGAGTCCCTTCTTCCATTCTATCCTATTCACTGGTACTGATCATTCATACTGGAAGCGGTTTTCTTGGCTTTTTTGTGTCAGCTCATGATCTAAACGAGTCGCACATACACCCTAGTACATGTTCCTCGACGCTGAGGGCACCCCCGAAGAGCGGGGGATTTCGTGACATTTCGAATGGGCTGTCTTGTATTTCTAATAAGTTGTTTAATAGTTGGCATGTTGAGTCATATACATAATGGGCTGGTTTAGATTGATCCTAACCGGATTTTTTTTATTTAATATTTATATAGTCAACTCATAGATAAAATATCAAATCACTGATTTGCACAAAATCCATTTTTTCATTCAACTGCTACAAGATCAACAATTCCATAAGCTCGGGCTTCTGTTGCTGACATAAAAACATCTCTTTCCATGTCTTCAGATACAACCCATAAAGGTTTGCCCGTCCTTTGTACATAAACCTTTGTGAGGGTTTCGCGTAGTTTCAGCAGTTCTTCCGCTTCCAGGATAAATTCTCCCGTTTGTGCTTCATAAAAAGAACTAGCAGGTTGATGGATCATTACCCTGATAATAGTTCTATCTGGTGTGATGAAAGAAACAGAAAAGAAAGATAAAGAAAAATAGGAAAAAGGATAGAATTGAACAACCGTACGGGCATTATCTTTTATGCATTGCATACGGCTCTATAATGAAATTAACCCCTACTTTCCCGTTCAAGAAAGATAAAAATAGAATCTATCAACCCCAGATGGGTAAACGATCAAAATGCCACCCTTCTTTTTTTTTTCGGAGAAGTTCAAAAATACTATGATGGCTCCGCTGCTTTCTATTTTAAAATGGATTCTTTTTTTTGTCTTTGATTCAGCAATCCCAAAGTTTCTTTTTGAGCTAACCAAAAAAGAAAATTTGGTTTTTTTCGCACTCTTTTTTTATAACTTAAATATTGTTAAGAGCCCATCGGTGTGAAAACAAATAAGTTTGTGACGCTGAATTGGACTTCCGATAGATAAGAGAAAGTCGGAAATATCTTTTATCTCATACTACTCTCTCGATACATAATCAAATCTTTTGAAAAAAAAAAATAAAAAAAAATGCATATCGAATTCGAAGTGCCATGCTATTATTACTTAATATTCATATGGCGAAGGCATAGTTTTCTTTTTTCTCTCAAATAAAAAAACTTCATTGGCGCCAAGCGTGAGGGAATGCTAGACGTTTGGTAATTTCTCCTCCAACAAGAATAAAAGATCCCATTGACGCGGCCAATCCCATGCATATTGTATGGACTTCTGGTCGTACAAATTGCATAGTATCATAAATGGCTACTCCGGGTATTACCCATCCGCCAGGGGAGTTTATAAACAAATAAAGATCTTTGGTCTCATCCTCGATACTGAGATATACCATAAGACCAATAAGTTGATTCGAGATCTCGCTATCAACCTCTTGGCCTAAAAAAAGTAATCTTTCTCGATAAAGTCGGTTGAGTAGGGTAAAATTGTATCCCTTAGGAACCGTACATGCACCTTTTGATGCATACGGTTCAAAAAAAATAGCGAAGAAAAGAATCAATGTATAGATTCCAGCCCTCTTTCTTTTATTTTTCGAGTTTTTCTACCTTTTTACTTTTTCTTCAATTTTTCAAAAAAGATGCATTTTGATTTCTTCTTTGATAATATAAAAAAGGGGGTAAATAAACTTATCGAATTTACTTCTCATTTACTTCTCATTGATGTATTCTTTCATCGAAATTCAATCCAAATCGCGATGATATTTTCTTGTTCCTGAATGGGCCTCTTTCATCTTTTTAGGTTTATGCTCTACTCCGGGTAAAGATCCGCCCGATTTTGATTTGCACATATAGGACAAATCTTCCCATCACCATTTCTTGTTGTTATGACTTTACAAATAATCATTTATGATACACGTAGTAATCATAAATATATTACCAATTGGGTTTTTCTAAACGGAGTCTGGATACCTCATTTTTTTCGTCCAGCCAAAGCCAACCATAAATTATTCTAATTGATATAATTCTATGAATTCCCCCAAATAATGCATTTAATTGCAGTTCACGCTCCAATTTTTCGATGATTCAATTTATCTTTCTTGGGCGAAACAGAGGATATCTCGGTCGGGGGAGAGAACGGGGAAATTCCATATGACCCAATATATCTGACAAGTCGCACTATACGTCAACCCAAGATGCATCTTCCTCTCCAGGACTTCGGAAGGGTACTTTTGGAACACCAATAGGCATGGATTGAAAGAAAAAAGGAATTAAATACTATATTTCACTTTGATGTGGAAACGTAACAATATGGTTTTATTGTCTTTATAATATTGACTTTATCATATTTATTTTATCCCTAGATTAGAAAAATTTAGAAAGAAATACAAAATAAATAAAGGAAAATTTTTACGAATAGATCCTTCTAATGATAAATGAAGGATGGACACATTTACTCATAGAAAATGGTATCAATCCACCATTGCATATTGGTACTTATCGAGTATAGAATAAATCTGCTTCTCTTTGTTCTTACGAACCGAATTCTTCCATTATTACGAATAGAATATAGAATCCTAACCCTTGTTAGGAAGTAATCTACTGAACAGGGGAAGTCTATAGGATAGTCATAGTATAACCTTTCCAATGCAATAAAGTTACGTAGTGTCTATTTTTCTTCGATAAAGGGGTATTTTCCATGGGTTTGCCTTGGTATCGTGTTCATACCGTTGTATTGAATGATCCCGGCCGGTTGCTTTCCGTTCATATAATGCATACAGCTCTGGTTGCTGGTTGGGCGGGCTCGATGGCTTTGTATGAATTAGCAGTTTTTGATCCTTCTGACCCTATTCTTGATCCGATGTGGAGACAGGGTATGTTCGTTATACCCTTCATGACTCGTTTAGGAATAACCAATTCGTGGGGGGGTTGGAGTATCACAGGAGGAACTGTAACGAATCCGGGGATTTGGAGTTACGAAGGTGTAGCTGGGGCACATATTGTGTTTTCTGGCTTATGCTTTTTGGCAGCTATCTGGCATTGGGTCTATTGGGATCTAGAAATATTTTCTGATGAACGTACAGGAAAACCCTCTTTGGATTTGCCCAAGATCTTTGGAATTCATTTATTTCTCTCCGGGGTGGCTTGCTTTGGTTTTGGTGCATTTCATGTAACAGGTCTGTACGGCCCTGGAATATGGGTGTCCGATCCTTATGGACTGACGGGAAGAGTACAGCCTGTAAATCCGTCGTGGGGCGTGGAAGGTTTTGATCCTTTTGTTCCGGGAGGAATAGCTTCTCATCATATTGCAGCAGGTACACTGGGCATATTAGCGGGTCTATTCCATCTTAGCGTTCGACCGCCACAACGTCTATACAAAGGGTTACGTATGGGAAATATTGAAACTGTACTCTCCAGTAGTATCGCGGCTGTCTTTTTTGCAGCTTTTGTTGTTGCTGGAACTATGTGGTATGGTTCAGCAACTACTCCCATCGAATTGTTTGGTCCCACTCGTTATCAATGGGATCAGGGTTATTTCCAGCAAGAGATATATCGAAGAGTTAGCGCCGGGCTAGCCGAAAATCAAAGTTTATCAGAAGTCTGGTCTAAAATTCCTGAAAAATTAGCTTTTTATGATTATATCGGCAATAATCCGGCAAAAGGAGGATTATTTAGGGCAGGCTCAATGGATAACGGAGATGGAATAGCGGTAGGATGGTTAGGACATCCTATCTTTAGAGATAAAGAAGGGCGTGAGCTTTTTGTACGTCGTATGCCCACTTTTTTTGAAACATTTCCAGTCGTTTTGGTAGACGGTGACGGGATTGTTAGAGCGGATGTACCTTTTCGAAGGGCAGAATCCAAGTATAGTGTTGAACAAGTAGGTGTAACCGTT